TGCGGGGATTGATCCAGATTTGGATGCTCAAGTAGAATTTGGAGCATTCCAAAAACTTGGGGATCCAACTACAAGGAGACAGGTAATCTGATAAACATTGATCTGATATGGTATCTTTCGCTTCTATTGGATTTTTTTTGATTTCACTTTCTACATAGATTACCAGATAAATTTTGCTGGATTTAAATCGCCCTTTTCTTTGACTCTTGTCTTTATCTGGGAGATGCTCCCAAATGAACAGGTGTGGAAGCTATAATTGTAAACCACGATCGAATTTATGGAAGCATTGGTTTATACATTCCTCTTAGTCTCGACTCTAGGAATCATTTTTTTCGCTATCTTTTTTCGAGAACCGCCTAAGGTTCCGACTAAAAAATGATTTTTGATTATCTCAATTATAGTTAAAGTATAATGTTACTTTAGAAATACTAATGAATTAATGCATTAAAGTCAAGTAATGAGCCGCCCAACACGGGCGGCTCATTACTTGACTTTAATTAGTCCCCATGTTCTTCAAATGGATCTCTTAGTTGTTGAGAGGGTTGCCCAAAAGCGGTATATAAGGCGTACCCGGTAAAACTTACAAGTAAACCAGATATAAAGATGGCGACTAGGGTTGCTATTTCCATTATTATAAAATTTCAAGACCACAATGGATCTATAATAAGATCGGTTATTTACAACGGTATGATTTACAAAGTCAATAAAATTCAATCAATGCAATAGGATTTATGGCTACACAAACCGTTGAGAATAATTCGAGATCTGGTCCAAGACCAAGACAGACTGGTCTAGGAAGTTTATTGAAACCGTTGAATTCGGAATATGGTAAAGTAGCGCCCGGATGGGGAACTACCCCGTTGATGGGTGTCGCAATGGCTCTCTTCGCGGTATTCCTATCTATTATTTTGGAGATTTATAACTCTTCCGTTTTACTGGATGGAATTTCAATGAATTAGGTTCATAGGAATTGCGAAGTACTGTCTTTTCAATCCAAAGTGAATCACTTAGGACTAGGATTTTTAGGTCATTCCGGCAGTTTGACCGTGAAATTCCTTTGTTTCGGTATTTCCGGAATATGAGTGTGTGACTTGTTATAATTGATCCTATTGATAGTACAGAGAATGGGTCTGTCATCTTGAGAGAGATGGGTTTTGCCTCGTCGGATATTCATTCTAGTATCTGGAGCACGGAATATATGGAATGAAATAGATCAAGAAAAGAAATATTTAAACTATGATTCATACCTACTATTCAGTCAGACCTCGCGACCGGACTCAAAAAATTTCAAAGATTTATTTTCTAATTATTCTTAAATTTTTTGTTTGCTTATTTTGACCAACGGACAAATGTTTCTATGGATTTAGAGTCATTTCATCTATTCATTGAATAAGTGATGATCAAAAGGTTTTTACTCAGATAACCCTTGGGCTTAGCTTAGGGACTTTATTCAATCATCGTGGTTCTAGTATGAATCTTAGGTTTCAATCGAATCATAGGGTCTCAACAAGAGAATTCCTAGCAATTAGAAACAAAAAGAAATCCACATTATACAAAAAATTAAAATTGAGAGACCGAGAAAATTCAAGAGGCCCGTAATGATCAACATAAAAACGAATGAAATGAGCTGACTTGATATTTTGGCATTGTCATCACTAAAGAAGAGCTTCGGTTTTTTTTGCACTTCGTCGTATTTTCAGAGAAGGTTGGATGGAGTACTAAGAAGAAGTTTCAAATTTCCTATTACATATCCGTTGCAACCAGTATTGGGGTGTTTTTGCTTGAGCTGTACGAGATGAAAGTCTCATATACGGTTCTCAGAGGGGGAGTTCCCTTGGTTTACCTATCTCAATAAAGTATATGATTGGTTCGAAGAGCGTCTCGAAATTCAGGCGATTGCAGATGATATAACTAGTAAATATGTTCCTCCACATGTCAACATATTTTATTGTCTAGGAGGAATTACGCTTACTTGTTTTTTAGTACAAGTAGCTACGGGGTTTGCCATGACTTTTTACTATCGTCCAACCGTTACCGAGGCTTTTACCTCGGTTCAATACATAATGACTGAAGCTAACTTTGGTTGGTTAATCCGATCAGTTCATCGATGGTCAGCAAGTATGATGGTCCTAATGATGATCCTGCACGTATTTCGTGTCTATCTCACCGGTGGGTTTAAAAAACCCCGCGAATTGACTTGGGTTACAGGTGTGGTTCTGGCTGTATTGACCGCATCTTTTGGTGTAACTGGTTATTCCTTACCTCGGGACCAAATTGGTTATTGGGCAGTCAAAATCGTGACAGGCGTACCCGACGCTATTCCTGTAATCGGATCGCCCCTGGTCGAGTTATTACGTGGAAGTGCTAGTGTGGGTCAATCTACTTTGACTCGTTTTTATAGTTTACACACTTTTGTATTACCTCTTCTTACTGCCGTATTTATGTTAATGCACTTCCTAATGATACGTAAGCAAGGTATTTCTGGCCCTTTATAGAGAAG